TTGTGGAGTAGGAAATTATTTGTATAATTTCATTATGGGGCTTGTGTCAGATTTAGTATTGATTTATTAAAAAAAGTGCGCGTAGATCTAGGGACGAAGCACTGTAGGGGGGTGGTGAATATTAAAGCAGACGATCAGTTTTGTAAGGGGGAAGGGGGGTTTAAACCTCTATGAGATAGGGTTTTTTGAGCCCGGGGGGAATAATAGAGTACTATGTCCTGTAACCATTAATTAAATAACACCTGTTGGTTGTGCTAGTCCAATCAAAAATACACACAGGTCCAGCTACAATTTATCTGACTGTGACAGGGCCTTTTTAAGGCCATAGCTGAGTCGGTGCAGGCCCCCCCCCAAAAATTAAAAAATACCAAATGTATGAAACCTCAGTTATGTTAGGCATGGGCTGATTAGTCATGAGCCCATCGAGATGTCTTATTTAAGAGGAACGAGTGGGCGATTTTAGATTAAAATGGTCCTGAAGTAAGAACCAGATGTCTTATAAAGATCATTATTTAGCTACCCCCACGATGTATGGGCCCGGTGCGAGAAGAGGGATCCCTGCCGAGCGGGTTGCTGGTTTCACGCGGCATGGTGATTAAGCTCGTGATCTAATGGAGCGACCATAGGATACAATGGAAATAAAATTTCTAGGGGATATATAATATGTAAGATCATGCATATTATGTAATATGTAAAATTAATGATAATTAATACGGGCTTTAACTTATCGTATGGAAAATAAATGAATGCACAATAATACATAGCATGTACATATGAATATTTACAAGGAGAGACTATAAAGTATATGTGATGTGCACAGTAAAATGTTTTTAAAATAAATTACTTTTAATACTGACGTAGCACTGTGGGGTTGTGGTAATTGTACAATAAGCTTTTTCAAGGAATAGTTTATGTAGAATTCCAGCTTTGGGTGTTGGTGGTGAGGTTTAATGTCTCTTCCTTGAGTCTTAGGGAGGAATGGGGTTCTCCTTTTCCGGTTTACAAGACCGGGGTATTTTGTTATACTACAAAGACTCTTCATTTTAAGAGTTTATTTTCAATAAGGCTGACTGTTGGTATTAGCACTAAAATTAGGAAGAAGTATAAAATAGATGCTAATTGGCCTACGATGATGTACGGGTGTTCTACAGGCTGACCTCCAATTCATGTTAGGGTTAGGAGGTCTGCGATTAGGGTTCAAAATAAGAGTTGGCTGAAGGGTCGGAATATTATGCTTCGTTGTTTGGATGTTTGAAGCATTGGAATAAAGATTAGGATAAGGATAGAGAGTAGTAGTGCTAATACCCCTCCAAGTTTATTAGGGATTGATCGTAGGATTGCATATGCGAATAGGAAGTATCATTCTGGTTTGATGTGTGCGGGGGTGCTTAATGGATTTGCTGGGGTATAGTTATCAGGGTCTCCCAGTAGGTCAGGGGCGAATAGGGTTAGTGCTAGTAGGGCTAGAATTAGGAATAAAGCGCCTAGGATGTCTTTAATTGTGTAATAAGGGTGGAATGGGATTATGTCTATGTTGGATGGGATTCCTGTGGGGTTGTTGGATCCTGTTTCGTGTAGGAATAGTAGATGGACGGCTGCTAATGCTGTGATGATGAATGGGAGGATAAAGTGGAAGGCGAAAAAGCGTGTTAGTGTTGCTTTGTCCACGGAAAATCCGCCTCAGATTCATTCTACTAAGGTAGTACCGATGTAGGGGATTGCTGATAGGAGGTTGGTGATGACTGTTGCGCCTCAAAATGATATTTGTCCTCAGGGTAGGACGTAGCCTACGAATGCAGTGGCTATGACTGTTAGTAGTAGGAGTACGCCAATGTTTCATGTTTCTTGAAATATATAAGAGCCATAGTATAGGCCACGTCCGATGTGGGCGTAAAGGCAGATGAAGAATATGGAGGCTCCGTTTGCGTGTAGATAGCGGATGAATCAGCCATAGTTGACGTCTCGACAGATGTGTGCAACTGATGAAAAAGCAGTTGAGGTGTCTGGCGTGTAGTGTATTGCTAGAAATAAGCCTGTTAGGATTTGTATGATTAGACATAGACCTAGTAAGGAACCAAAGTTTCATCATGAGGAGATGTTAGATGGAGTGGGTAGGTCGATGAATGCGTCATTGAGGATTTTTATTAGTGGGTGTGTTTTTCGGATGTTGATCATTAAGGTTCTTGTAGTTGAATTACAACGATGATTTTTCATGTCATTGGTCATGGTTGGAGTCCATGTGAGAATAATGGCAATGTATATTGTTTTTATTATGAGCACTATTTTTGTAATTAGTCTTGTGGGGGTTTCTTCAAAGCCTTCACCGATTTATGGTGGTTTAGGGTTGATTGTGGGTGGTGCTATAGGATGTGGAATTGTTTATAGTTTTGGGGGTTCATTTTTAGGTTTAATGGTATTTTTAATTTATTTAGGAGGAATATTAGTTGTATTTGGTTATACAACGGCTATGGCTACGGAGCAGTATCCTGAGGCTTGGGTGTCTAACAAAGTTGTACTTGGGGGATTTCTTTTAGGTTTAGTGTTGGAGTTATTAGTGGTATTGTATGTTTTAGAGGGTGGGAAGGTGAATGTTGTATTTGAGTTTAATGGACTAGGAGATTGAGTTATTTATGATACAGGGGATTCCGGGTTTTTTAGTGAAGAGGCTATAGGGATTGCTGCGTTATATAGTTACGGTACTTGGTTGGTTATTGTTACTGGATGGTCTTTGTTTATTGGTGTAGTGGTTATTATGGAGATTACTCGGGGTAATTAAATAGTAGTATGCTGAGGGTTATAGTGATGAGGAAAGACAGGAAGTAGAGTTTGATGAGTCCTTTTTGGTTTGAAGTTAGTGTAGAGGCTTTTAGTTGAATGAGAGCTGTTGTTTTTGGTAGAATTGTTTCTGTTCAGGTTAGGTCTAATAAGGAGGTTGCGAATTTCTGGCTTATTGTTAGAATTAGATGGGGAGGTAAGCGGTGTATGATTGTGGGGAAATACCCTAATAGGGTAGAAAATTTAGTAGTGTTTGGTGAGTGGGGGTATTTTAGGTTTTTTGAGTAGGTGTTGATTTCGAATGCGAGAATAAAGCCTAGGATTGTTACTATGAGGGCTGTTAGTTTTAGATATAGGGGTATAGTTATTAGAGGGATGTTTATTGGGGGTATATTGTTGGAGAGGATGAATCCGGCGAAGATGCTTCCGATTAATAGGCGTTTAATAGGGTTAATCAGTATGGGGTTAGTTTCATTAATGTTTATGAGGGGAGGGAAGCGAGGCTGTCCTAGTAAAGTAAAGAAAATGATGCGGGTGCTATAAATAGCTGTTATGGAGGTGGCGATTAGTGTTAGTAATAGGGCTCAGGCGTTGGTATAAGACGAAGTGGCGGCTTCAATGATGAGGTCTTTAGAGTAGAATCCTGTGAGAAATGGTATTCCTGTTAGTGCAAAGCAGCCGATGATTAGGGCGGTTGTAGTAAAAGGAAGAATTTTGTATAATCCTCCTATTTTCCGAATGTCTTGTTCGTTATTTAAATTATGAATGATAGAGCCGGAACATAGGAATAGCATAGCTTTGAAGAAAGCGTGTGTACAAATGTGCAGGAATGCTAGGTGTGGTTGGTTGAGGCCTAGTGTTACTATTATTAGGCCAAGTTGGCTGGAGGTGGAAAAGGCAATGATTTTTTTGATGTCATTTTGGGTTAAGGCACAGATAGCTGTGAATAGAGTAGTAAGGGCACCTAGAGAAAGTATTATTGTTTGGATAAATTTGTTGTTTTCTGTTATGGGATAAAAACGGATAAGTAAGAAAATTCCTGCTACGACTATTGTGCTTGAGTGAAGTAGAGCTGAGACTGGAGTGGGGCCTTCTATTGCTGAAGGTAATCATGGGTGTAGACCAAATTGAGCTGATTTTCCAGCTGCGGCTAGTGTAAGTCCTATGAGGGGGAGGATTGGGGGATTTTGGTTGAGTGTAAAGATTTGTTGTAAATCTCATGCATTTGAATTATGTAGGAATCAGGCTATAGATAGAAGGAATCCAATGTCTCCGATACGGTTATATAGGATTGCTTGAAGGGCGGCTGTGTTAGCATCTGTTCGTCCGAACCATCAACCGATTAGTAGGAAAGATATGATTCCTACTCCTTCTCATCCGATGAATAGTTGGAAGAGGTTGTTGGCTGTGACAAGGATGAGTATGGTGATGAGGAAAATGAGTAGGTACTTGAAGAATTGATTGATGTAGGGGTCGGAGTGTATGTATCATATTGAAAATTCTATAATAGATCATGTAATGAATAGTGCTACGGGTATGAATATAAGTGAAAAGTAGTCTATTTTAAAGCTGAGTGTTAATTTAAGAGTATGGATGGTGATTCAGTGTCAGTTCGAGATGAGTATTTCTTGGTTTGTGTGAATGAATATTATTATTGGGATCAGGCTGGTGATGAAAGCAAAGAGGGTTATGTTTTTTACATAGTGTTGGTATTTATTATTTTTGTAGAAGTCTGTATTAGATGCTATAATGGGGGCAATTAGTATAAGTAGTGTAAGTAGGGTGGAAGAAGTGAATAGGTTTATTACTTTTATTTGGAGTTGCACCAATTTTTTGGTTCCTAAGACCAATGGATAACTACCATCCTTTAAAAGTTTGAAAAAGCCACATTGTTAAGTGTGGGGTGCATGAATTAGCAGTTCTTGCAATTCTTTTTCGGTAAGTAAGAAGGCTTTATCTTCTGTTTTTAGTTTCACAAACTAATGGTTTTTTTAAACTATACTTACAATAAAGAGGTCCTAGGATGATTTTAGGGTTTAGTGACAGGAGTAGGAGGGGGATAATGTGTAGGGCTATTAAGGCATGCTCTCGTGTAAAAGTAGGGGTGAGGTTGTTGATATGGTGTGTGTGTTTGCCACGTTGTGTTATGATTAGTATGTATAGGGAGTAGAGGGCTGTGATTACGATGTTTACTCCTATAAGGATAATAGTGAGGTTTGATCATGAGAAGGTTGATATAATTACAAGTAGTTCTCCGATCAGATTAATGGTAGGGGGTAGGGCGAGGTTTGTTAAGCATGCTAATAATCATCAAGTGGCTATTAGTGGAAAAAAGATTTGTAGGCCTCGTGCTAGGATTATGGTTCGGCTATGAATTCGTTCGTAGTTTGAGTTTGCTAGACAGAATAATATAGAGGATGTAAGACCGTGTGCGATTATTAAGGCGGTAGCTCCCATGTAACTTCAAGGGGTTTGGATAAGGACAGCTGCAATGACGAGTGCTATGTGGCTGATTGAGGAGTATGCGATTAGTGATTTTAGGTCTGTTTGACGTAGGCAGATAGAGCTGGTTATGATTATTCCTCATAAGGATAACACAAGGAAGGGGTAGGCTATATGTTCTGTTAGGGGGTTAAGAATTGATGTGATTCGTAGTATTCCATAGCCTCCCAGTTTTAGTAGTACAGCTGCAAGGACTATTGAGCCTGCAATGGGGGCTTCTACGTGTGCTTTGGGTAATCAAAGGTGTAATCCATAGAGGGGTATTTTTACTAGGAAGGCTATTATGCAAGCTAGTCATATGAAAATGTTAGATCAGGAGGTTGATAGTGGTTGAGCTCAGTACTGTAATAGTAGGAAGTTTAGGGAGCCTACTGTATTTTGTAAATATGTTAATGCTACTAGTAGAGGGAGTGATCCTATGAGTGTGTAGAATAAAAAATAAAGTCCTGCATTAAGTCGTTCCGTTTGGTTGCCTCAACGGGTGATGATAATGAGAGTAGGAATTAATGTGGCTTCAAATATAATGTAAAATATGATTAGTTCTATAGCAGTAAAGGTTATAATTAAGAGGGTTTGTAGTATGACTAGTATTGTAATGTAGAGTTTTTTTCGGGCAAGTGGTTCTTTTAGAAGGTGGGATTGACTTGCTATTAATATTAAGGGGAGGAGTCATATTGTTAATATTAAGAGTGGTGCGGAAAGGGGGTCAGAGAAGAATGTTAAAGAGTAGTTAAGACTATTATCGATAAATTGGTTAAGTAGAAGTAAACTTGTAAAGCTAATTAATAAACTATGGGTTGTGGTGTTAATTCAGATAAAATTACTTTTTGATAGTCAAGTCAGAGGTATGAGTATGATAGTAGGAATAATAAATTTTAGCATTGGAGAAGGTTAAGGTTTTGTACGTAGTCAGTACCATATGTGTTGGAGACTATGACTAATAAGGCTAGTCCGATAGCTGCTTCGCAGGCTGCGAATACTAAGAGAATAATTGGTATCATGTTGGCTAGGGTGAAGTGTGTGTTTAGGATTGTGAGGGCTGCTAGGATGAATAGTGATAGTACTATGCCTTCTAGACATAATAGTGCAGATATTAGGTGGGATCGGTACATTAATAAGCCTATGAGGGATACTGTAAAGGCGATTAGAATATTAATGTGGACTAGAGACATTTGGTACTTGTGAGTTTAGATCACAGTCTAGTGGGTCGAAATCACTTGTTTTACTTTAAACTAAGTACCATATTTATCTCATTCTAGGCCCTTTTGGGTTCATTCGTAGGCTAGGCTAGCTGCTAGTAGAGAGATTAGAAATAAAGCTGTAAGAAGTATCGTTGTTAAATTGTTTGTTTGGATTGCTCAAGGTAGGGGAAGTAGGAGAGCAATTTCTAGGTCAAAGAGGAGGAAAGTAATTGCTACTAGGAAGAATTTTATGGAGAAGGGTAGGCGAGCGGATCCTATGGGGTCAAAGCCACATTCGTAAGGGCTAGTTTTTTCTGCATAGACGTTTAATTGGGGGAGTCAGAAAGCAATGAGTATAAGTAGTAAGGCTAGGGTTATATTTGTTAGTAGTGTTAATAGGAGGTTTATTGTTCTTTTTCGGAGTGTACCGAAACTAACTGATTGGAAGTCAGTTGTACTAGTTAATACTAAAAGGACTATGAGCCTCATCAATAGATTGATACATAGAGGAATAATCATACGACGTCTACGAAATGTCAATATCAAGCAGCGGCTTCGAAGCCAAAATGGTGATTTGAGGTGAAGTGGAATATTATTTGGCGTATGAAGCAGATGATGAGGAAGGTGGATCCAATGATGACATGTAGTCCATGGAAGCCTGTGGCTACGAAGAAAGTGGAGCCGTAGACTCCGTCTGAGATTGTGAATGGGGCTTCATAATATTCTGATGCTTGGAGTAGGGTGAAATAGAGACCAAGTGTAATTGTAATAAGGAGGGCTTGAAGCATGTGTTTGCGGTTACCTTCTATGAGGCTATGGTGGGCTCAAGTGATAGATACACCAGAAGCTAGTAGTACGGAAGTATTGAGGAGTGGGACTTCTAGTGGATTTAAGGGGTTAATGCCTGTTGGTGGTCAGGAGCCTCCTAGTTCTGGGGTAGGGGCAAGGCTTGAGTGGTAAAAGGCTCAGAAGAAGCCTGTAAAAAATAGGACTTCTGATAAGATGAATAGGATTATACCGTATCGAAGTCCTTTTTGAACGGTTGGTGTGTGGTGGCCTTGGAAAGTACTCTCTCGGATGATATCTCGCCATCATTGGTATATTGTTAGGATATTTGTTAGAAAGCTTAAAGTCAGTAAAATTATTGAGTTGAAATGGAATCATATGATTAGGCCTGATGTTATGAGAAATGCTGAGAGAGCTCCTGTAAGTGGTCAAGGACTGGGATTTACTATGTGATATGAGTGGGTTTGGTGGGTCATTATGTATTGTCTTGCAAGTACAGGCTTACTAGTAGGGTGAATACGTAGGCCTGAATTAGGGCTACAGCGAATTCGAGGATAACTAATAGAGTGAGGACAGTAAATGTGATGAGGGCTGTGAATAGACTAATGTTTGTTAATGCAAGGGTTGCACTTCCAATTAGGTGTAGTAATAGGTGACCTGCTGTGATGTTCGCTGTTAGCCGTACTGCTAGGGCTAGGGGTTGAATGAATAGGCTGATAGTTTCAATTATTACTAGTATGGGAATTAGGAAAGTGGGTGTGCCTAATGGTAGAAGATGGGCTAGAGATATTTTTGTCTTATTACGGAAGCCGATAAAGACGGTGCCAGCTCATAGTGGAATAGCTATGCCTAAGTTTATAGAGAGTTGAGTAGTAGGTGTGAATGAGTGGGGTAATATTCCAAGGAGGTTTGTGGATGCGATGAAGAGGAAAAGTGAGATGAGTATTAGAGATCAGGTTTGTCCTTTGGGGTTATGTGTGGTTATCAGCTGCTTTGATGTGAGTTTGGTAAGTCATTGTTGAATAGCGATTACACGGTTATTGATTAATCGATTTGGTGTTGGGAATAGTATGGTGGGAAATATAATAATTAGAGTAGTAATAGGAAAACCTAGTACAACTGGGATTATGAAAGGGGCAAATAGATTTTCGTTCATGTGTAATTTCAAGGGGTTTGTTGTTTTTGTAGATTAGTGTCTATTGGTTTAGGGGAGGGAGAGTAGAAGTGCTTTGAAATTTTTAGTTGAAGTAGTGCGAATAGGGTGAAGATCATAGAGAGAATGGTGAGGAGCCATGTTGATGTATCTAGTTGTGGCATACCACTAAGGGGAGTTTATAACTCTCAATCTTTAACTTAAAAGGTTAATGCTAGTTTAGCTTCTTAGTGAAATTATAATATGGATGCAGATCATTTTTCAAAGTTCTCTAGGGGTACTAGTTCGAGAACGATTGGTATGAAGCTGTGATTTGAGCCACAAATTTCTGAACATTGTCCATAGAACAGGCCAGGTCGAGTTGATATTAGGGTTGTTTGGTTTAGGCGACCAGGAATTGCGTCTGTTTTTAGGCCTAGGGAGGGGACAGCTCATGAGTGTAATACATCTTCTGAGGAGACTAGTACTCGGATTGTCATTTGTATAGGTAGAACCATTCGATTATCTACTTCTAATAATCGTAGTTCGCCTGGTTTTAGATCTGAGGTTGGAATTATGTATGAGTCAAAGTTTAGATTTTCATAATCGGTATATTCATAACTTCAGTATCATTGGTGTCCTATTGCTTTCACGGTGAGAGAGGGGTTGTTAATTTCGTCCATTATGTAGAGAATTCGTAGGGAAGGTAAGGCGATTATGATTAAAATAACGGCTGGGAGGACAGTTCAAATAGTCTCTACTTCTTGGGCGTCTATTGTACTAGTGTGAGTTAATTTGGTTGTAAGTATTAGTGTAATGATATAAAGGACTAAGGAGCTAATTAAGAAGACGATCATTAATGCGTGGTCGTGGAATTGTAGAAGTTCTTCTATAACAGGTGATGCTGCGTCTTGTAAGCCTAGTTGAAAGGGATATGCCATGGAGATATACAGGATTTTCACTTGTGATTTAACTTTGACAAAGTTACGTAAGATTTTACTAATATCTCGCTTATAAAGAAAGACATAATGGTTATGATGTTGGCTTGAAACCGATTAGAGGGGGTTCGATTCCTTCCTTTCTTGAATATTTTAGGTTAACGTATACTGGTTCTTCGAATGTGTGGTATGGTGGAGGACACCCGTTTAGTCATTCAAGGTTTGTGGAAGTGAGGTCTACTGCCAAGACTTCTCGTTTAGATGCGAATGCTTCTCAGATAATGAAGATTATTAGTATGACTGCTGTTAGTGAGATAAATGAGCCTATTGATGAGATGGTGTTTCATGTTGTGTAAGCATCTGGATAGTCGGAATATCGGCGAGGTATTCCAGATAGGCCTAGGAAGTGTTGTGGGAAGAATGTCATATTTACACCTACGAATATAATTATGAATTGGATTTTTGCTCATGTTGGGTTGAGTGTGTATCCTGAAAATAGTGGGAATCAGTGGACGAAGCCTCCTATGATGGCAAAGACAGCTCCTATTGAAAGTACATAGTGAAAGTGAGCAACCACATAATAAGTGTCATGGAGAATGATGTCTAGGGATGAGTTAGCTAGGATAATACCGGTTAAACCCCCTACTGTGAATAAGAAAATAAAGCCTAGAGCTCATATTAGGGCTGGAGATCATTTAATATTTCCTCCGTGAAGTGTTGCTAGTCAACTGAAGACTTTTACTCCTGTAGGAATTGCGATAATTATAGTAGCTGATGTAAAATATGCTCGTGTATCTACGTCTATTCCAACTGTAAATATATGGTGAGCTCATACAATGAAACCCAAGAAACCAATAGAAACTATAGCTCATACTATTCCCATATACCCGAAAGGTTCTTTTTTCCCCGAATAGTAAGTAACGATATGTGAAATTATTCCAAAGCCAGGTAGAATTAGAATATATACTTCAGGGTGGCCAAAAAATCAGAACAAGTGTTGGTATAAGATTGGGTCACCTCCTCCTGCCGGGTCGAAAAAGGTTGTGTTTAGATTTCGATCGGTTAATAGTATGGTAATTCCGGCTGCTAAGACAGGTAATGATAGTAAAAGTAAGACTGCTGTGACCAAGACTGATCAGACGAACAAAGGCGTTTGATATTGGGTTATAGCGGGTGGTTTTATATTAATAATAGTTGTAATGAAGTTAATAGCTCCAAGGATTGAAGATACACCGGCTAAATGTAGGGAGAAAATAGTAAGGTCTACTGAGGCTCCTGCATGTGCTAGATTTCCGGCTAGAGGAGGATATACAGTTCAGCCTGTACCTGCGCCGGCTTCAATTATCGAAGATGCTATCAGTAGTAGGAAGGAAGGGGGGAGTAGTCAGAAGCTTATGTTGTTTAGACGAGGGAATGCTATGTCAGGGGCTCCAATTATTAAGGGAACTAATCAGTTCCCGAAACCCCCAATTATGATAGGTATAACCATAAAGAAAATTATTACGAAGGCATGAGCTGTTACTAGAACATTATAAAGTTGGTCGTCTCCGATAAGTGTGCCAGGTTGACCTAATTCAGCACGAATCAACAAGCTTAGACCGGTACCTACTATTCCTGCTCAGGCGCCAAATAGTAAGTATAGGGTACCAATGTCTTTGTGATTGGTAGAGAATAGTCATCGGTTTATGAACATAGGTAAAATGGTCGAGTAGGCATTAGACTGTAAATCTAAAGACAGGGGTAAAGTCCCCTTTTTATCAAGTCCTGTAGTGAATGATCATTTTGAATTGCAAATTCAAAGAAGCAGCTTCAATTCTGCCGGGACTTCTCCCGCCTTTTTTTTCTTGCGGCGGGAGAAGTAGATTGAAGCCAGTTTACTAGGGTATTTAGCTGTTAACTAAAAGTTCGTGGGAGATGTATCCCTCCAATCTAGTGAGGATTTAGCTTAATTAAAGTGTTTGATTTGCATTCAATTGATGTAAGATATAATCTTGCAATCCTTATTGGGCAGGGGTTAAGTAAAATTGTACTTGCTTAGGGCTTTGAAGGCTCTTGGTCTTGCTTAACCTAAACCCCTATAGTAAGACAAAGAGTGTTGGTGTGAGTGGTAGAAGTATTGTAGATAGTACGATTGCCGTTGGTAGAAGGGTTATTTGTTTTGTGGGGTAGAATTGTCATTTTATTTTTATGTTGTTGGTGGAGGGGAATAGGGTTAATGCTGTGGAGTAGGTAAGGCGTATGTAGAAATATAGGTTGAGTAGGGCTGTGGTGGCTATGAGGATAGGTAGGATGAGAGTGTCGTTTTTTGTTAATTCTTGAATGATTATTCATTTAGGTATAAAGCCTGTGAGGGGAGGAAGTCCTCCTATAGAGAGTAGGGTGAGTATGGTGAAGGTTGCCATAATGGGTATTGTGTTTCATGTTTGGGATAGTAGTAGTGTAGTAGTAGTGGAGTTTTGGATAAGTAATATAAATATAGTGAAGGTTATTACGATATAGATTAATAGGTTCAGTATGGTGAGGGTTGGATTGTACAGTAAAATAGTGGTTATTCATCCTATATGAGCGATTGATGAGTAGGCTATAATTTTTCGGAGTTGTGTTTGGTTTAGTCCGCCTCAACCCCCGATTAGGATTGATAGAAAGGATATGGTAATTATTAAGTGTAGGTTAATTGATGGTGAAATTTGGTAGAGGATTGATATAGGTGCGAGTTTTTGTCAGGTAAGTAGGATTAGTCCTGTGCTTAGGGGAATGCCTTGAGTAACTTCTGGTACTCAGAAGTGGAAAGGGGATAGTCCTAGTTTAATGGCTAGGGCTAATGTCATTAGAATGGATGCTGTTGGGTTGAATAGTTTTATGATAGTCCATTGGCTGGAGTGTATTAGGTTGATAATAATTGCTAGTATAAGTAATGAGGATGCTGTGGCTTGTGTTAAAAAGTATTTGGTTGAGGCTTCTGTGGCTCGGGGGTTAGGTTTTTTCATTATAATGGGAATGATGGCTATTATGTTTATTTCTAGTCCGATTCAGGCGAATAATCAGTGGGAGCTAATGGTGACAATTGTTGTGCTTAAGACGAGGGTTGTTAGTAGGGTGATGGAGACGAATGGGTTAATTAGTATGGGAAGGGTATGAACCAACATTTCCGGGGTATGGGCCCGGTAGCTTATTTAGCTGACCTTACTATAGATTATGGTGTAGTGTGGTAGCACGGAGAATTTTGAATTCTTAAGGGTAGGTTCGATTCCTATTATTCTAGAAATAAGAGGACTTAAACCTCTATTATTTACTCTATCAAAGTAATTCTTTTGTCAGACATATTTCTTATTTTATGTTTGGGGTGGGATGCTTGCTGTTATGATGGGTAATGAGATGTGTCATATGCAGAGAGCTAGTGTTAGCGGGAGGAAGTTTTTTCAGAGGAGATGTATTAGCTGGTCGTATCGGAATCGGGGGTAGGATGCTCGGATTCATAGGAAAGATATTGTTAGTAGTAGTGATTTGGCGATTAGGTTTGTTGTGCATAATTCTGGTGTATATGGGTCGTGGAATGCTCCTAGGAATAAGATAGTTGTGAATATATTTATTATGATAATGTTGGCATATTCTGCTAGAAAGAATAGGGCGAAAGGACCAGCAGCGTATTCTACGTTGAAGCCAGATACGAGTTCTGACTCTCCTTCTGTAAGGTCAAAAGGGGCTCGGTTAGTTTCTGCTAGGGTGGAGATAAATCACATTATAGCTAGTGGTCATGAGGGGATGAGTAGTCATAGTTTTTCTTGTGTAATGTTTAGTGTAGATAGAGTGAAGGAGCCGTTTATTAGGAGTACAGATAATAGGATAATAGCTAATGTTACTTCGTATGAGATTGTTTGTGCTACTGCTCGTAGGGCTCCGATTAGAGCGTATTTTGAATTGGAAGCTCATCCGGATCACAGGATAGAGTAGACAGCTAGGCTTGATATTGCTAGTATGAAAAGTACACCTAGATTTATGTTGATGAGTGGATGTGGTATGGGTAGGGGAGCTCATATTGTGAGGGCTAGGGTTAGTGCAAGTACGGGTGCAATTATGAATATGGTGGTGGAAGATGTGGCTGGTCGTAAGGGTTCTTTAGTGAATAGTTTGATTGCATCGGCGAAGGGTTGTAGTAGGCCATGTGGGCCTACGATGTTTGGTCCCTTTCGGAATTGTATGTAGCCTAGGATTTTGCGTTCTACTAATGTTAGAAATGCTACAGCTAAAAGAATAGGGAGAATGAGTGTTAAAATGTTAATTATAAACATTTGTTGAAGAGGGGATTTGAACCTCTGGGTATAAAAGCTTAAGTTTTATGCAATTGCCGTACTCTGCCACTTCAACAATGCCTTGATCTTAGGCAGGGTATATTTGCGCTAGGTTGTTAGGTTGAGATTGGGTCACTAATTGTTTGAAGGCGCTTTTTTAAAGTTGGCCTTATTTCTCTTGTCCTTTCGTACTGGGAGAAATGCGTAATAGATAGAAACCGACCTGGATTGCTCCGGTCTGAACTCAGATCACGTAGGACTTTAATCGTTGAACAAACGAACCCTTAATAGCTGCTGCACCATTAGGATGTCCTGATCCAACATCGAGGTCGTAAACCCTATTGTCGATATGGACTCTAGAATAGGATTGCGCTGTTATCCCTAGGGTAACTTGTTCCGTTGATCAAAATTTTGGATCAATAAGTGATACTATACTTTGGCTGGTAGGCCTAAGTTTTAATCACTCGGAGGGTTTTTTATACTCCGAGGTCACCCCAACCGAAATTGTCAACTCATATAAAGCTTTGTTATCCCTTGGTGGTACTATTTTATGCTTTTTGAGTTGATTAATTAAAGCTCCATAGGGTCTTCTCGTCTTATTGTGTTATCCCCGCCTCTTCACGGGGAGGTCAATTTCACTGATTAAGAGTAAGAGACAGTAAAACCCTCGTGTGGCCATTCATACAAGTCCTTATTTAGAGAACAAGTGATTATGCTACCTTTGCACGGTCAAGATACCGCGGCCGTTTAACGATTGTCACTGGGCAGGCAGTGCCTCTAATACTAGTTATGCTAGAGGTGATGTTTTTGGTAAACAGGCGGGGTTTGTGTTTGCCGAGTTCCTTTTACTCTTTTTAATCTTTCCTTAGTGCACGCCTGTGTTGGATTAACAGTATAGTTAATAAATAGTTTAGTGTTGGGTTATATTTATTAGTTGTTAACTATCAGCATACTATCAGTTACTGATATAAGCTTGTGCGAGGAGAAAATTTTTCTTGTTACTCATATTAACAGTATTTCTTCTATAGTTGAATAGATTAGTCCAATAGTCAGGCTAGGAGTTATTTTATTTATTGTTGAAATTAAAACTTGTTTTTGTTGTTGAGCTTGAACGCTTTCTTAATTGGTGGCTGCTTTTAGGCCAACTATGGTTTAAGTTTTATGTTACTCTCTAGTAAAGGTTGTATCCATTTCTAAAAAGCTGTACCTTTTTAGACTAACAGTTAAACATACGTTGAAACTTAGTGTGGTTTTTAGTATTGTTTAATGTTGAACTGAAATTCCTTTCTTGGACAACCAGCTATCACCAGGCTCGTTAGGCTTTTCACCTCTACTTACAAGTCTTCTCACTATTTTGCCACATAGATGAGTTTGTTCTAGTTACTGCTCATAAGTAGCTCGTCTGGTTTCGGGTAATTTAACTTAAGGTCTCTTTGCTAAATTATTACTAGTTAAATCATTATGCAAAAGGTACAAGGGGTAAACTTTGCTTTTTTCTACTTTTAATAATTCTTTCATCTTTCCCTTACGGTACTTTCTCTATAGCGCCATTGATAATTAAATTTCTATCTCCTATACTTTAGATGTATGGTAAATGTTTTATTTGATTGGTTTGTAGTAGTAGTGATGAGGATGGATATGGGCTAGATATAGTTCAAGATGTACACGAGTTGTGGAATCTTCTAGGTGTAAATTAGATGCTTTGTTTAAGCTACATCTTGTTTGTCCAAGCACACCTTCCGGTATGCTTACCTTGTTACGACTTGTCTCCTCTTGTACGCTTGCTTAGCGTGGGTTAGTGATCTGAGGCTCAGCTATGGCACTTGAGGAGGGTGACGGGCGGTGTGTGCGTGCTTCATGGCCTTATTCAATTAAGTATTCTATTCTTAATTTACTGCTAAATCCTCCTTTAGTTTTTAGGTTTCATAAAAACTTTCGTGTAAGTTTAAGGGGTGTTCTTATTATAGAAAATGTAGCCCATTTCTTCCCAATCCATAGGTTACACCTTGACCTAACGTTTTTACGTGCAGTGGTTGTGCTTACTTTCGTTCCTTTTTTTAGGGTTTGCTGAAGATGGCGGTATATAGACTGAAGTAGCAAGGATTGGTGAGGTTAATCGTGGTTTATCGTTTATAGAACAGGCTCCTCTAGAAGGATATGAAGCACCGCCAAGTCCTTTGAGTTTTGGGCTGTTGCCGATAGTACTCTGGCGAATAGTCTTGTTTTAGGACTATTTAAGTTTACGACTAAGCATAGTGGGGTATCTAATCCCAGTTTGGGTCTTAGTTGTCGTGTACTCAGTTTATGGTAAAGTTACTTTCGTAGTTTAACTTAATTTTAATTATGGCTTTTTACAGCTTAATTAAGGTTTGACTTTATTTTTGTATTGTTCCTTGACACTCTTTACGCCGGGTGTCTATTAATTCGGGTCAATCGTATGACCGCGGTGGCTGGCACGAAATTTACCAACCCTAGTTAGCATGGCTAGGTCAAACTTTCGTTCATAGCCTAATTCTTGTCACTGCTGTATCCCGTGGGGGTGTGGCTAAGCAAGGCGTTATGAGCTACTAGTGTAGTGTGCTTGATGCCCGCTCCTTTTAGTCTTTAATGATTTGGAGGGCATTCTCACTGGGATGCGGATGCTTGCATGTGTAAGTCTGCTAAAAACTAATAGAAAGGCCAGGACCAAACCTTTGTGTTGATGGGGCAGTAATGCCCATCTAGACATTTTCAGTGTCTTGCTTTATAAAATTTTAAGCTACATTAAC